CGTCACCCATTAATACAACGCCAACATTGTTTGATTCCAAATTCAGAGCAATGCCTATTGTACCCTCTTCAAATTCTACTAATTCCCCTGCCATTACTTCATCAAGACCATGAATACGAGCAATGCCATCGCCTACTTGAAGTACGGTGCCGGTATTCACAATCGTGACTTCTCGATTATATTGTTCAATACGTTCACGGATAATATTACTAATTTCGTCGGCTCGAATGGTTACCATTAGTGTCTCTTAATTCTTTTTCGGAAACAAAGGGAGAAAAAAAAAAAAAAAAATAATGCCTACAGTAAAAGGGCTAATCAGTTATTTCTTTCATGGCCCCGAGCATGCCAATATTAGCACTGATGGTGCGTAAATGTAACTCGCTGTTCGAACAACTATTCAGAGTTCCTAGAGCTCCTTGTAAGGCTTGTTGGAAAACTCGCTGTCGGACCTGATTAATTGCTCTTTGTTGTTCAAAATGAATGGTTTCATTTTTGTAATTTTCTAATCGTTCCAAATTCTCATAAGTGGCATTAATCAAATTCTGTTTTTCTCGTTCTATCTCAGAGTATCCATTCACTCGAAACTCATCTGCTTCCATTTCCACTTTCCGTAAGCGAGCCCGGGCTTTTTCGAGCTGCTCAATAGCTCCTCCGCGTAGTTCTTCTGAATTTCGAATAGTACTCAGAATCCTCTGTTTTCGATTATCTAATAAATCACTTAATGAAAGTAGATTATTTTCCCATTCATTTCACAACTTCACTTCCATGATCTCTTCCCGAACCAAACATGAATCTTTCGATTCATTTGGCTCTCACGCTCAGTTACTTATGTTATGAGCATTCCCATATCTTTTAATGTAATGAGCCTACCCTCTCTTCTCTGTTCGTATTCCAAGATATGGAAACTGATACAAGACCAGAATATTCAGAGGACTCTTCCGACCAGACAAAAAAAATCTGTAATTGTCAGCAAAGTTGTTTTTTTTTCTTCAAATCCAAAAAATTCTTCTTATTTTATACATAGGTCGTCGATTCAGCATTGGATAAAAAAAGGGCGAGACACCCATTTTTCCAGTAAATGGTTCAAATCATTTTATCGATATGAGTGTTCTATATCGGATAAATTGCCAACTATTCATTTTGAAACCATCTCCGTACTAACGTAGTGGTAGAAAGAGTACCATGTTGTGCCTGGACTTCAGGCGGTTTAGCTTTAACCATGTTAATGGTCCCACATTATTGGTTGATAGAGAATCAAAGTTGATTTACCAATGAGTCACGAAATGCTATGGTTCTTACATATGATTTCTTAATTTATTCAGAAGTAATTCGTCGAGATCGTGCACCTTTCTTCCCTATTTATAAATAAAAAAAAAAGAAAATGCAGCCGGTTGGATCCAGCCTATTCTTGAAATACACAACTCGCACACACTCCCTTTCCAAAAAAGATCAATACACCAAGCACTACACTTAGATTTATTAGATTTGTTGCTAAAATATCGGTATTCAACCCGAAACTCCCGGCGGATGGCCAGTAACCCAAGGAAACGAAAGAATCGGTTACATTTTTCATATGCTCTCCTCTTATAGATAGGACTAACAAAATCGAACAGAGTTCTTTTTGTATTACTTCGTCCTGTTTTTTTATTATTGATTTCTTTTTTTTTATTAATTGACTTATTTTAAATATGAATATATTCATTTCATTTGAAATCATTTTCAAATTTCAAAAATGGATTCTTTAGTATTATTTTATTTCAATTGAAGTTCCCAATAAGATACTTATTAGGTCCCCGGTTTCATGTCAATTGCGAAATACCTGCAACGCTTCCTAAAAGTCAAAAGGGGTTTCCATTAAATTAAGGACGGGAAGTGAGAAAGCGAGTGGATCTACTAATTCCTCATCCTCAAATCAGACCTTCCCCGGAGTATTGTCTCAACGAAGAAGTGGAGTGAAGTTTTGATATAATTCGAAGAAGCAAGCGGTAAGTCGACGGCAATAAAATAAGAAAAGAAGTACGTATTTTCACGTTTATAGAATAGGATTAAACAAAAGGATTCGCAAATAAAAGCGCTAATGCCACGACCAGTCCGTAAATTGTTAAAGCTTCCATAAAAGCCAGACTAAGCAATAAAGTACCTCGTATTTTACCCTCTGCTTCTGGTTGTCTCGCGATACCTTCTACGGCTTGGCCCGCAGCAGTACCTTGACCAACTCCAGGTCCAATAGAAGCAAGCCCTACGGCCAATCCAGCAGCAATAACGGAAGCGGCAGAAATCAGTGGATTCATGGTAAGTTCCTCGCACCAAAAGAAAGAAATGGTTAATGATACAATCAACCAATGAATTATTACTTATTATTCCATCACTAAGATCCACCCGGTCAAAGTAACTAAGAACTCCGAATTGAAGTGATGATATACTGAATCATCAGAACTACTTCGATATCTCGTTTTTAGTTCCTATCCATGGAGTCTTTGGAAATCCATACGGTTCTAGT